TTCATTAGAGGAATATTTCCAATAAATACGGTTTGTTCTTGCATATCTCTACCAGTTTTCCAAATTAATCCCGCGGATACATATAATTCAGAAGAGTATGTGAGTGATTCATACACAGCATCTCTTTCTTTTATCAAGGGCTCTGCCAATTGATATGTTGACACAAATAATTGAAATTCAATTTCTTGATCTGTATCTTCAATTTTTGGAAACTTATGAAGTTCTTCCATCAAGCCTTGATCAATGAACCTACAAAATCCGTCAAATTGTATCTGACTAAACCCTGGTATTGTATACATTCCCTCATTTCCATCCCGGAACATCTTAAGTTTTCCGTTTATCGAAAAAATCCAACTATTGGCTCACTCTTCGTTGAACCATATAGATTGATCTAGCAACGATGGAATGTATATTTTGCTCATTTGAACAACATGAAATTTTATCCAACCCCATATACATATATATATGTACTAAATACGTATGAACGGAGGAATCAAAAAAAATGTGACTCAAATTCGAATTTGCGACAGATACAAATGGAAATGAATTGATAAAACATTCCTGGAAACAAAATTCTGCCACTTAGACTTATGGAGTCTTGTATAGAATATCAAAATAGATCCAATTTCTACCTTATGATATTACGATCAGATTGGGTACCATAAATGGATTCGGAATTGAATCTGTTCTCTATGAGTGAGATAAAGACAGAATAATCAGGAACCGTCTAGAGTTGACTTTGATTTTAGCACTTAATTTATTTCATCGATTCCGTTGTTCAAAAAATGATTCGCAGAGAGAAAAGATATTTCTACCCATTTGTTAATTAGTAGAATACGATTGAAGTGCGTAAGAGAAGTCATATTTATTAAGTACATGCAGATATAACTATCTAGCTATCCGTATATCCCATCTTTTATCGAAGTTCCCTTGAGGCAACATAGGTCGTGCTATATCCAAATTTCGATTTTATATTCAATATATTCAATGAAAAATGCAAGCACGACGATTTCCTAATAGGAATATGTAGATAAGATACCTGACTAGGTATCCGTGTAAGAATTTCTGTTCTGGGGTTTACATATACACATAATTGTTGTTATAATTGAAATTGAAAAGGATTAATTATGGAAAAGAATTGAGACTGATTAGTCGTATATCAATTTGATCTCCTTATGTTATTAAGGAAACCAAATTGGAGATCAAAATCCAAGAACCATTCATGAATTCACAGTCATTAATGCTTCCAATTTGCTCTGAATTTTGGATTCTGTGACTGGAAATCCATTTTTCTCTTTCAATAGAAAAAAAGGGGAAAGCTTTTATTTAGGTGTTGTGTGTTTTGAAATACAATCAATCTAAGAGAACAACAGGATCCAATCAAAAAAAAGAAATGGTTCAGCAATTCCCCAGAATATTTCCATCTATATCTATTTTGTATCGTTTTGGCGGCATGGCCGAGTGGTAAGGCGGGGGACTGCAAATCCTTTCTCCCCAGTTCAAATCCGGGTGTCGCCTGATTAACAAAAGACTCGGAATTTCTTACCCTACTAAACTAATAGAACTCACAAAATTCTTGCCTGGCAGAAGCAGAGGTAAGGGGCGGGGACTGTCGATACCCAATTTTAAGAATCGGGGGGTTGACTTTCAATTATTTCTTCAAAAATCGGGGTGTGACCCAAACCTGTACCATACCAATATGAATTACCAATATAAATAAAGAAATACTCACTTAATTACGGATTCCTGATGCGTTCAGGCCATTGATTTGGATTTGATTTATCAATCGAATCAAATCCATAGTAAGATTCAATTGTGAGATTCAGAACTACGAAAGTCAGGGACCGTAAATCCGTGTATCCAAAGGAAGGTTCCTAAGAGACTGTAAATCCTTGCTCCTAGGATCCAAGAAGGGGTTATAGGAAGGACTATAAATACTTCCTAATTACCTTACCCTACTAGTGTTTACTGACTGAGTCTTGAAGTAGATTGGGTAGGCTGGTGGGGAATCCAATTAGGAGTTGTGGAAAGAACTGAAGATACTTTGTATCCATACAAACTCATGAGAGTCTCTGAGTGCTCAGGTTTTCAATTAATATTGTATGGGTGATTGGCTTTTATAGAATAAAAGTGGAAAAAAGTGCTTTCGTTGGGGTAACCCCGCCAAGAATGTAATAGGGTGTCTTCCAATTATTTCACATTTCACAGAAGTAGAGACAGTAAGGCTTAGATGGGAAATTAGGGGTATGTGATAGATAGTTATATATCTTGATGGTATATTTTTTTTTCTGCTTTTTGTTTATGAAAGGCAACAATAGGTCTTACTATTCCTACATATTCCATTAGTCACATTCCCTTGAGACTTCCAAGGGGCAACTGTGTATCTTGCTTGTACTTAGTGCTTTCCGATTCCACCAGAAATCATATAGGGACTTGTTACGGGTGTATTCATTGGATTGGTTCATCAAAAACGTTAGGTCAAAATCCCATTTTGACTCTG